ATGCCCTCTTATCCATACCATACGCTATTTCTTATGGTACACAACTTTCGTTGTTCATACATCACATGTGGATCGGTGGATTTCTCATAGTTGGTGCTGCTGCACATGCAGCCATTTTGATGGTCAGAGACTATGATCCAACTACTCGATACAACGATCTATTAGATCGTGTCCTTAGGCACCAAGATGCAATCATATCACATCTCAACTGGGCGTGTATCTTTGACGGCTTTCACAGTTTTGGCTTGTATATTCATAATGATACCATGAGCGCTTTGGGGCGTCCCCAAGAGTGGTTTTCAGATACCGCTATACAATTACAACCTATCTTTGCTCCATGGATACAAAACACTAACGCTTTAGCACCTGGCGCAACAGCTCCTGGTGCAACAACAGGCACCAGCTTGACTTGGGGGTGGTGATTTAGTAGCAGTAGGCGGCAAAGTAGGTTACCTATGGAACTGGGAACCGCGGATTTTGTGGTACATCACATTCATGCATTTACGATCCATGTTCTTGTATTGATACTACTGAAAGGCTTTTTTTCAGCATGAGTGAGAGTAACCCTACTTTTATTGAGGATCCTAACGCTGCTATCATTAATGATTTTGTTCATGCTTTTCTTTTTCTTCCCTAAGACTACTTTGATTTGCCCTTCTCGTTTGATACCTGATAAAGCAAATCTTTGTTTGCGTTTCCCTTGTGACGGACCCGGAAGAGGGGGAACATGCCAAGTATCCGCCTGGGATCATGTCTTCCTAGGTCTATTCAGGATGTACAATGCTCTTTCGGTAGTCATCTTCCATTGGAGCTGGAAAATGCAGTCAGATTCAAGGGGTAGTAGGATACTCACCGCTAAATCAATCGTAAGCATATCAAGAATGAAACTACCTGGTGCTACTGATTCAGTTAATCTACTAATAGGTATTAATCTCTTTGATTGTGTAGCTATTATTGTTGCTACGGTTCAGCATAAAGACAAAGGCGGACACTTCCATGTTGCTGTTCTTAACAGGGACGCAACGAGGTATACGGCAAGTCGAAAAGTCAGGGGGAGCTTCAAAGAGTTTGAGGGAAAAGCATGCAAGGTCTCCTTCCATAAGGCATGGCACTCCCTATGTGCTTATGTACTAATGGAAGACAAGAAACCTCATGTCTGGGGACAGTATTCTATGGAAGAATTGAGGGAGTTAGCACTTTCACTTGATAGCTCTTCACAGAGAAAGTCAGCTATCAGCCGCGCAGATTTCATCCATGAAATGGAGAAGTGTGATGAATGGTATGATGTTTATAGCAGCCAAGTACTACGTAAAGGACTCATAAGTAACTATAACAATTTCAAGAAAATACATGAGGACCTGCACGTCATGAAGCAGAGGAGAATTAGCATTCCTGAGAAGTTCATCAAATACTTGAATGAGCACAGTAATCCTGAAGAGTATACTGCTGAAGAATTACAAGAAAAGTATGTTTTATTAGACTGGGTAGCGTGTCAACTCATCAATCAAAGGCCCATCAAGACAAAGCAGCTCTTCCTCTATGGTGAAGCCAGCACCCAGAAAACACTTCTCATAAGTATGATTTCAAAGGTGCTTAATGTTTACTTTGCTAGTGGGGGAACTAACGACTTCACAGGGGACAACAACCTGCACGATCTATGGGTCTTTGATGAGTTTAGGCATGGACAGGAGCAGAGATGCGGATATACCACCGCTGCTGATGCACTCTTTGAGAGCACCTGGCTCCGGCTACTTGATGGGCAGGAGTGCAGGCTTGAATCAAAGTCTCAGACTTTCTTCTTCAAGAATAAAAATGTGCCAATTATCTTCATATCAAACAGCGTACCAAGGTGCCTACAAAACGAAGGCCCCTTTAGGATGAGGTTCATCAGAATGAGATTCCATACTCAGTTAGAGGACCTACTTGAGGAAAGGATCATCGCAACCCTATGGGGGTGTATTCAAAGAAGGTCCCAGAAGGATATGGTAATGTGCCAGAATGCTTCAGGTGGAAGTATCAAGTACAACAGTGAGAAACTGAAAGCTGAGATAATGGTCACAGTTGACTCACTTAAGTTCTTTGTGGCGCACTCCAGCGCTGGAGAATCTCCCATACTTTGCAACGAAGTGGAAAAAGATGATGGGCAAGGCATAAAGAGTATCATCATATTTGTCCCCCTCGATGCACTGGGCAGCGGCCCTCATTTAACCTTCCTCAAGTACGCGATCATACCTTTAAGGAAGGTAAGCAGCACTAAGAAGGATATGCGGGATTATATTCAGATGTTTAACCATGAGCATTTGGGCGGCAGCTTTCTTCTTAGAAGGAGCCCTAGGGAAGACATAATGGATTACATGACATGGCCAGTGGTATACAGCGAATGCAAGGATCCTAAAAAGGAAAAAACCCTGATTCTCGCTGCCACCATCTCCCTCCATAGCAGGTGTAAACATGAAATAGAAGCCCATCTTTCTCACAGCAATGAAAATGTCAAACTCAC